AGAGAGAAAGAAACCTATTCACCAAGAAAAAGGAGAGAGAGGGATTCGAACCCTCGATAGTTCTTTGTTTCGAACTATACCGGTTTTCAAGACCGGAGCTATCAACCACTCGGCCATCTCTCCGAAAGAAAATAGAAAAATTTTTTTTTTTCCACCGAATGGAACATAGCGATCTAGTTGATACCATTACTATCGATATCGATATAAAGATATATATATTGATATATATTATCAATCTTCTATCTGTATATAGAGATGCATGATCTAGGATTCTCCCTTGTAAAGTAAAGTGTAAAGAAAATGACAAAACTGTGATTCGTGGTAAAATTCAGCCGCCATGCATTTTTTTTTTACAATTTTTTGGCTGATAAAGAGATCAAATGGTATATAATTCTTTTATTGGTAGATTGGAGGATTAGAAACATGACTATTGCTTTCCAATTGGCTGTTTTTGCATTAATTGTTACTTCATCAATCTTATTGATTAGTGTACCCGTTGTATTTGCTTCTCCCGACGGTTGGTCGGGTAATAAAAATGTTGTATTTTCCGGTACATCATTATGGATTGGATTAGTCTTTCTGATAGGTATCCTTAATTCTCTTATCTCGTGAACCTATTTGTTCTAGATGCAAAAATAACCCCACCTCGAATTATTTCAAATTATAAGACACCTTAAAATTCAATATTAAGTTATAAATTCCAAAAATGCAAATCAAAGAAGAAAAAAAAATTCTAAAAATTACTGAGGGTCAAACTTATTGTATTTGTGTCTTTGTTTTGTAAAATAAATATATATATAAATATATATAATTATATATATTTTTTTTATTTCTATTAAATTATTAGACAGTATATAATAAGGTCTAATAATTTAATAGAAATATGTACTAAAGTTGTATATAATATATATAGATTATTACTAAATATGTATAAATATGTATATAACTATTTATGTATATAGATGTATATAAATAAATAAAAAATAATATAATAAAAAAATGTAGAGTATTTTACTTAGTTCTGCACAAATAGGATACATATATTGCGAAAAAGGGTGCGGGTATAGTCGAATGGTAAAATTTCTCTTTGCCACGGAGAAGATGCGGGTTCGATTCCCGCTATCCGCCCAGTATAATGGGGTTAATGTATTTACTTTAATAGGATAAAGAAAAGTATAGTTGATCACGATAGTATGTCGGTTCTAACCCCGCCTTTCTTTTCTTCCCACCCCAAAAGAAAAAAGCTAATTAATTACTAGTTAACAGAATAAAACTTAAATTTTTTGTCAAAAATAAAGTTGCGGAGACGGGATTTGAACCCGTGACCTCAAGGTTATGAGCCTTGCAAGCTACCAAACTGCTCTACCCCGCGTTGAAGTGGGAACTATTGGACAAAAAAGGATTCAAGGGGGCCCCTTGACCATATCTGTACAAAATAGAATATCATATCCCATTTATACAGAATGGTAAAGGGGTCCTCTATGATCGACGATCATATAAAAAATTAAAGGATATTTTAATCCTTACCAACTCGATCTTGTTGCTCCGGGTAAAAAACATGCATGAACCATTTCACGAAGTATGTGCCCGGCTAGCCCAAAATCTCGATAGTTAGCTCTCGGTCTTCCGGTTGAAAAACAACGTCGATGCAGGCGTGTAGGTGCACTATTACGTGGTGGGGCTTGTAACTTTCCATGAATTTCCCATTTATCACTCAAAGATCGAACTTTGCTTATTTCTTTTTTTGAGGATCCGCGAATCAAATGATATTTTTGTTCCAATTTTTTCCTCTTCTTCTCCCTCTGAATCAAACTTTTTCTTGCCATAACGGTTCAATTCCTGTTAGTTTCAATGATACAATAGAAGTCGGATCCTAGGTGTAGAAATATAAGAAAAGAAGGCGAGCCTCTTCTTTTCTTAATCATTAATCAACAGAAATGATATTATCGAGGCTACAACACATAAAATAAAGAATTAACCAAATTTGCCGGATGTAGAAGCAATCAAGAAAGCCGCATAAGTGAATATATAACCTACAGAAAAGTGGGCTAACCCGACCAATCTTGCTTGAACAATAGAAAGAGCCACCGGTTTATCTCTCCATCGAATCAAATTAGCCAAAGGTGTTCGTTCATGAGCCCAGGCTAACGTTTCAATCAATTCCTGCCAATATCCACGCCAGGATATTAAGAACATAAATCCAGTAGCCCAAACAAGATGTCCAAATAAGAACATCCACGCCCAGACCGATAAACTATTCATACCGAAGGGGTTATATCCGTTAATAAGTTGTGAAGAGTTTAACCATAGATAATCTCTTAACCAGTGGAAGACTCATTAAACTGTGAAACGTTGCCCTGCCATAATGTGATGTGCTTCCAATGCCAATAAAAAGTCACCCATCCAATGGTATTTAACATCCAAAAAACCGCCAAATAAAAGGCGTCCCAAGCCGAAATATCACAAGTACCACCTCGTCCCGGACCATCGCAAGGAAAGC